TATATATTTTGGTGCAAATTTTTAACCCTTTATTTTGACCCCCCGATAAATTGTTAAAGATTTTGACCGAGCCTTACCTGGTTTTGGGGTTTAACCGGATTTTTTTGGGATTTTTTGGCCTTGGGGGTAGGGGGGTTTACCCCGCGGGAAAAGGGGGGGGGAAATCCTAGAGTAATATGGGGAATAAAGAAAATATGTATGCTTTTGATAGTGTTTTTATGGGATTTTTAAAGATATGTCATTATAACCTTACACTATGGGGTGCGGTCCAAAATAAAGTATGGACAACCTTAAATTTGTAGCCTTTGGGGTCCACTTGTATATGCCAGGGGAATTTCCCCCCAAAAAAAAAAAACCACATGCTCAAAAATGAAGGCTTTGCTTGGGGAGTTTGTGCTAATTCGTTGTCCCACCATTAACTTATGCCAGGATAATTCAAGTGTAGGGGGATTATAATTGTATGGCCCTGAAATAGGAACCAGATGCCAGTAATAGTGTGAGTAGTGCGACCCCCACAAGTATTGTCCTTGACCCTATCATTCATACTGTATAACAAGATATGGGGATGGTGGTCTCTCACTACTATAATAATTGTTGGTAGTTAATTTTCGTTTGATAATTCATTAATGTAAGTTGGTAGTTGATTATGAATTTTCATTTGGATTAACAATTTAATGTTGTGAAAAAAATTTTGTGGAATTTTTAAAAAAATTGTGTGGAATTTTAAAATTATAATTGTGAAAAAAAATGTTGTGATTAATTTTGTGTTGAAATTATAATTTAATGAATTAAATCATGATGTAATATAAAACATATAATGTTCTAGTACATGGTGCTGAGTTATGCATATTATGTACTAGAGCATAGGACATAAAATGATGTCGGACATTTGTTGTTTACAGAAAATAGTTTAGTTGAGAATTCTAGCTTTGGGAGTTAGAGGTGGGAGTTAAAATCTCTCTTTTCTGGCGCTAGGAGGGACTTAAACCCTCGACCTCCGGATTACAAGACCGGCGCTATTTATGTCTAAGCTACTAGAGCAGTTGAAAATAAGGAGTTTGTTTTCTAGTCATCCGATTAATGGGTTAATGATTAGAAATAGTGAAAAGTACAGGATAGAGGCGATTTGTCCGATAATGATGAAGGGGTGTTCGACGGGTATGCCTCCGATTCAGGTTAGGATGAATACGTCTGCGACTAGCGTTCAAAATAGGAGTTGGGTGAGTGGGCGGAAGGTGAGGCCTTGCTGTTTTGAGGTGTGTAGCAGGGGTACAACTATTAGGATGAGAATTGAGAAAAGTAGTGCTAGTACTCCGCCCAGTTTGTTGGGGATTGACCGTAAGATGGCGTAGGCAAATAAGAAGTATCACTCTGGTTTGATGTGTGGGGGGGTCACCAGGGGGTTAGCTGGTGTGAAGTTTTCGGGGTCTCCTAGAAGGTTTGGTGAGAATAGAGCTAGAGATGCCAGGGCTGTGATCAGTATAATAAATCCCAGTAAGTCTTTGTATGAAAAGTACGGATGAAATGAGATTTTGTCTGCGTCGGAGTTTAGGCCTAGGGGGTTATTAGAGCCTGTTTCGTGTAGAAATAAAGCGTGTAGTAGTGTAGCGGCAATGATTGCGAATGGAAGGAGGAAGTGGAATGCGAAGAATCGTGTTAGTGTTGCATTGTCTACGGAGAAGCCCCCTCAAATTCATTGCACCAGGGTATCTCCCACATAGGGTACTGCTGATAGGAGGTTTGTAATTACTGTGGCGCCTCAGAATGATATTTGTCCTCATGGGAGCACATAACCCACGAATGCAGTTATTATTACTAGAAGAAGCAGAACTACTCCAATATTTCAGGTTTCTTTATACAGGTATGAGCCATAATAGAGTCCTCGCCCAATGTGTAAATAAATACAAATAAAAAAGAAAGAGGCGCCGTTTGCGTGTAGATTTCGGATGACTCATCCGTAATTCACGTCTCGGCAAATATGCACTACTGATGAAAAGGCAGTTGAGATGTCAGAAGTATAGTGTATTGCTAGGAATAGGCCTGTTAGAATTTGTATTATGAGGCAGAGGAGGAGGAGGGAGCCAAAGTTTCATCATGCAGAGATGTTGGACGGGGCTGGGAGGTCAATGAGTGCGTCGTTAACAATTTTAAATAGGGGGTGCGTTTTTCGGGTTACCATAAGTTCTCGTAGTTGAATTACAACGGTGGTTTTTCAAGTCATTGGTCCTAGTTAAAGTCTTGGTGAGAATTATGATATATTTTCTTGATTTGCTTTTGTTAAGTTTAGTAGTTGGTCTGATTGGAGTTGCTTCTAATCCTGCACCTTATTTTGCGGCCCTGGGTTTAGCTGTGGCGGCGGGAGTTGGGTGTGGAGTGTTAATTGGACATGGTGGGTCGTTGATTGGTTTAATATTATTTTTAATTTACTTAGGTGGAATGTTGGTGGTTTTTGCGTATTCGGCAGCTTTGGCGTCTGAACCTTTCCCTGAGACTTGGGGGGCCGGGTCGGTTAAGATTTATGTATTTGTGTATTTAATTGGGGTGGGGGTTGCAGCCTGGTTTTGGGGCAGTTCTGGCGGTTATTGGGTGGTGGATGAATTTAAGGAGTTTTTTGTCGTGCGGGGGGATACAAGTGGGGTTTCTTTGATGTATTCTGTTGGTGGGGGGATGCTGGTGGTGTGTGCGTGAGTTTTGTTGTTATGCCTTTTTGTGGTGTTAGAGTTGACACGGGGCTTAAGTCGGGGGACGCTTCGGGCTGTTTAGAGCATATTTAGGAGGGCTGTGGCCAGTGCTGTGGAGATTAGGTAGAAAGTTAAGTAAATCTTAATGATATTAGTGTGGGTGTTGTCAAATAGTGAGGTTAGGTGGTAGTACAGGGGGTGAAGACCTTTGGGTCCAATTTCTAGTCATTGTCGGTCAAATTTGGTAGCCTGTTTTCCTAGTGCTAGGTTGAGTTGGGGTATGAAGCGGTGAATAATGTTGGGAAAAAATCCAAGTATATTAGAGAAGTTGTGCAGGATCAGTGTGGGTGTAATTTTAATTTGTTTGGAGGTTGCTGTGGCGAGGGCGAGGGCTACAATGAGCCCCATGATGGTGATGATTAGTGCCGTTAGTTTTAAGGTTGGGGTTATAGTTATGATTGGAGTTTTTGATGGCAGAAAGTTGGAGAGGAGAATAAGACCTGCAATAATGCTTCCTCAGGCTAGGCGTTCAAGGGGGTGAGTTATTTCTTTATGGTTTTCACTGATTGGGGGCAGGGGCACAAACCGTGGGGGGCCCATGGTTACGAAGAAGACCACGCGGAGGCTGTATACTGCGGTGAAGGTTGTGGCAATTAGTGTTAAGGTTAGGGCCCAGGCGTTTAAGTGAGAGGTGTTAAGGGCTTCAATGATAGCATCTTTTGAGAAGAAACCTGCTAGGAAGGGTATGCCGGTGAGTGCCAGACTTCCGATGATTAAGCAGGATGAAGTAAGGGGCATTAGCTTGTGTAGGCCCCCCATTTTTCGGATATCTTGTTCGTCGTTTAAGCTGTGAATAATAGCGCCTGAACATAAGAATAGTATGGCCTTGAAGAAGGCGTGGGTACAAATGTGTAGAAATGCTAGTTGGGGCTGGTTTAGTCCAATTGTAACTATTATTAGGCCTAGTTGGCTGGATGTTGAGAAGGCTACAATTTTTTTGATGTCATTTTGTGTCAGGGCACAGGTGGCAGTAAAAAAGGTTGTTAGGGCACCCAAACATAGGCAGGCGGTTAAAATTAGTTGATTGTCTTCTATGAGGGGGTGAAGTCGAATTAGTAGGAAGATACCTGCTACGACTATGGTACTTGAGTGCAGTAGGGCGGAAACCGGGGTTGGACCCTCTATGGCCGAGGGGAGTCATGGGTGTAGTCCGAATTGGGCAGATTTTCCAGTGGCTGCTAGGATAATTCCTACGAGGGGGAGGGTTGTATCAAAATCTTTAGACAGGGTGAAAATTTGGGGGAGTTCTCATGAGTTAAAATTTATTGCGATTCAGGCTATGGCAAGGATTAAGCCGATGTCGCCAACTCGGTTGTAGAGGACGGCTTGTAGGGCTGCTGTATTAGCATCGGCCCGCCCGTGTCACCATCCAATTAATAGGAAGGACATGATTCCAACGCCCTCTCATCCAATAAATAATTGGAAGAGATTATTAGCGGTTACGAGCATAATTATGGCTACTAGAAACAGTAGAAGATATTTGAAGAATCGGTTTAAGTAAGGGTCAGAGTGCATGTATCACAGTGCGAATTCTAGAATGGATCATGTGACGTATAAGGCAATTGGTGTAAAAATTAATGAATAGTGGTCAAATTTGAAACTGATGTTGATGTTGAAGTTTGTAATGTTTATTCAGTTTCAGGTTGTAATGATGGTTTCTGTTCCCTGGTCGAGGAAAATTGTTAGAGGAATTAGGCTAATAAAGAATGCAGTGCTTACGGCGGTTTTAACATGTTTTTGGGCTCAGTTTTGATTCAAGGGCTTTGGTTTTAGGGTCATAATTAACGGTCATGTAAGGATTGTTAGAGTGAGAAGTAGGGAGGTCGTTATGATAATATTGAGCATAGCTGCTACTTGGAGTTGCACCAAGAGTTTTTGGTTCCTAAGACCAATGGATGTACTATTATCCTTTAGGAGCGGTGAAGGAGCCGCGGGATTTAAATGCGGGGGTGAAGGATTAGCCGTCCTTACTGCTCTTGGGCCTCTTTCGGTGGACAAGGGGAGTTTAACCCCCCTTTTTAGAATCCCCATTTAATGTTTTATATTAAACTATGTCTACAATATCATCAGCCTCATATAATCTCAGGTTTTATAATGAGGAGAATAATAGGGAGCAGGTGTAGGGTAATTAATAGGTGTTCGCGTGTGTGGTAGGGTTGTAGGTTAATAGTGTGTTGCGATAGTGGCCCCCGTTGTGTTATTAAGAATAAGTATAGGGAGTAGGCGGCGGTGATGAGAGTACCTGCTCCCGTCAATAGGAGGGTTCAAGGGGATCAATTAAACATGGTTGTAATAATCATTAATTCTCCCATTAAGTTTGGTAGGGGGGGCAGTGCTAGGTTGGCCAGATTAGAGATAAACCACCAGATGGCGGTGAGGGGGAAGATAATTTGTAGACCTCGGACTAGAATTATTGTTCGGCTATGGGTTCGTTCGTATGTTGTATTGGCTAGGCAGAATAGGGCGGAGGATACCAAACCGTGGGCGATTATTAGCACTAATGCTCCGGTAAGGCCTCATGGGGTTTGGATTAGGATGCCCCCCGCTACAAGGCCTATGTGGCTTACAGATGAGTAGGCAATTAGGGATTTTAGGTCTGTCTGACGTAAACAGATGGTTCCTGTTATAATTACGCCTCAGAGGGCCAGCGCAATAATGGGATATGTTAGTTCTATGGGTAGGGGGTCTAATATTCCTATTATTCGTAGTATGCCATAACCCCCTAGTTTTAGTAGTACTGCTGCTAGTACTATGGATCCTGCTACTGGGGCTTCTACGTGGGCTTTTGGTAGTCAAAGGTGGATACCATATAGGGGTATTTTTACTAGGAAGGCGATTAGGCATGCCGTTCATCAGATTTTGTTGCCTCAAGAAGTAAGGTTTAAGGGGTGTGAGTATTGGATGATAAGTATAGAGAGTGTTCCCGTGTTCTGGTAAAGTAGAAGGAGGGCTACTAATAGGGGGAGGGAGCCCACTAGTGTGTAGAATAGAAAGTATGTTCCGGCATTTAGTCGTTCGGTTTGATTGCCTCAGCGAGTAATAATAATTAGTGTGGGAATGAGGGTTGCTTCAAACATTACGTAAAATATAATTAACTCTGTGGCACCAAATGCTAGGATCAAGAAGGTTTGGAGGGAGGCTAGTAGTGTAATATAGCTTCGTTGGCGGTTGGCGGGCTCTGTTTTGATGTGATTTTGACTGGCTAGAATTATAAGGGGTAGTAGTCAGCATGTGAGTACTAGGAGGGGGGTTGATAGAGGGTCAGTGGCTATATAGGGGTTGGAGGCGGATCAGCCAGTTTCTAAAGGCCACTTGATTCAGGTAAAGCTAGTTAGTGCAATAATTAGGCTTTGCAGGGTTGTAACGGTTCATAGTCATTTGGGGGGAGAGAGTCAGATTGTTGGGAATAGCATAATAGTTGGGATTAAAATTTTTAGCATTGTAGTAGGTTTAGGGCTTGTAGCTGGTCGGTTCCGTGGGTTCGGGCTGTAGCAACCAGTAGGGCTAAGCCGGCGCTGGCTTCGCAGGCTGAAAAGGCCAGCAGGAGGATGGGAGCTGCGGAGAAAGCAGTGGATTCTAGTTGTAGTGTTCAGAGGGCAAGAGCAATAAATAGGGATAATATTATGCCTTCTAAGCATAATAGGGCTGATATAAGGTGTGTTCGGTGAAAGGCTAGGCCTGTTAGTCCCAGGGTAAATGCGGATGTAAAGGTAAAATATACGGGTGTCATAAGGAAATTGCGGATTTAAACCGCAGTTTTCTGAGTCGAAATCAGGGGTCTTATTTTGGACTAATTTCCCATTCAGCTCATTCTAGGCCTCCTTGTAGTCATTCATAGATTAAGCCTAATGTGAGTAATGCGAGAACAATTGTGGTCCATGTTAGGGTGTATGTGGGATCTGGCAGTTGATTGCCTCAGGGTAGTGGTAGAAGAAGTGCAATCTCTAGGTCAAATAGTAGAAAAAGAATAGCTACCAGGAAGAAGCGAAGGGAAAAGGGCAGGCGTGCTGATCCCAGGGGGTCGAAGCCGCACTCATAGGGGGAGAGCTTTTCTGCGTCGGGGGTCATTTGTGGTAATCAGAATGACACAAGGGCTAGAAGGAGTGAGAGGGCTGAGGAGATTACTAGCATAGTTATAATTAGATTCATTATCTTTCCTTGGGGTTTAACCAAGACTGGGTGATTGGAAGTCACTCGTACTAACTTTGAATACTAGAAAGATATGAGCCTCATCAGTAAATAGAGACGTACAGGAATAGTCAGACAACATCTACGAAGTGTCAGTATCAGGCGGCCGCTTCAAAACCAAAGTGGTGTTCTGATGTGAAATGATGTAAAATCTGTCGTAGGAGGCAGACGGCGAGGAAGGTAGAGCCAATAATAACATGTAGTCCGTGGAAGCCGGTTGCTACGAAGAAGGTTGAGCCGTACACGCCGTCTGCAATGGTGAAGGGGGCTTCATAGTATTCCACGGCTTGGAGGGCGGTAAAATAGAAGCCTAGTAAAATTGTCAGGGTTAGGGATTGAATTGCTTGTTTGCGTTCTCCTTCCATGAGGCTGTGGTGGGCTCACGTGACTGTAACCCCAGATGCCAGTAGAACAGCGGTGTTGAGGAGTGGTACTTCGAATGGGTCCAGGGTTGTGATGCCCGTGGGGGGTCAGCACCCCCCAAGTTCGGGGGTGGGGGCAAGGCTTGAGTGGTAGAAGGCTCAGAAAAATCCCAGGAAGAAAAATACTTCGGAGGTAATAAAGAGAATTATTCCGTATCGCAGGCCTTTTTGTACTGGGGGTGTGTGGTGGCCCTGAAATGTGCCTTCTCGTACAATATCTCGTCATCATTGATATATAGTTAAAATTAGCAATACTAGTCCCAGTGACATTAGGGTTATCGAGTGAAAGTGAAATCAGATTGCTAAACCTGATGTTATTAAAAGAGCAGCAACTGCGCCGGTTAGGGGCCATGGGCTTGGATCTACCATATGATATGCATGTGCTTGGTGGGCCATTAAACGTTTTCTTGTAAGTATAGGCTGAGTAGCAGAACAAATACGTAGGCTTGAATCACAGCTACTGCAATTTCTAGCAGTGTTAATAGTACTAGTAGTATTACAGTAAATACTGCCACTGTAGTTATTGTTGAAAGGAGTGTAATTGTTGCGGTTGAGATTAGCTGAATTAATAAGTGGCCGGCTGTTAGGTTGGCTGTTAGCCGCACTCCCAGGGCTAGGGGTCGGATAAATAAGCTAATTGTTTCAATAATAATTAGGACTGGAATTAGGGGGACTGGAGTTCCTTCTGGCAACAGGTGTCCGAGGGCTGCTGTGGGTTGATTTCGCATGCCAATAATTACAGTTGCTAATCACAGTGGGACCGCCAGGCCTATATTTAGGGATAGTTGAGTTGTTGGTGTAAATGTGTAGGGTAGTAAGCCTAAGACGTTAAGTGTTAAAATAAAGATTATCAGGGAGGCCAGGAGTATTGCTCACTTGTGCCCACCTTTATTTAGTGGTATTAGTAGCTGGTGCGTAAAAGTTTTGATGAATCAGCCCTGGAGGGACATTAATCGGTTGTTTTGATAGCGGTTGGTGGGGGTTGGAATTAGGATTCAGGGTAGTGTTAGTGCAATAGCAATTAGGGGAACTCCCAGGTGTGTGGGGCTTATAAATTGGTCAAATAGGTTTAGTGCCATGGTCAGTTTCAGGTTTCTGTTTTAAGTTTTTCGGCGCTTAGGGCTGTGATTTCATTTGTAAATGTGTGGTTTAATACTTTGTTTGGGATTACTGTCAGGAAGACAAGTCATGAGAATACAAGGATTGCAAATCACGGGGCGGGGTTTAATTGTGGCATGTCACTGGAGGTGGTTGGGTGTCACCAATCTTTAGCTTAAAAGGCTAACGCTAGTCCCTATTTAGCTTTCTAGTGAGGCGTCTTCAAGTATGAGTGAGGATCAGTTTTCGAAGTGTTCGAGGGGGACGGCTTCTACGACAATGGGTATAAAGCTATGATTGGCTCCACAGATTTCAGAACACTGTCCATAGAATACCCCGGGCCGAGAGGTGATGAAGGATGTTTGGTTGAGTCGCCCGGGGACGGCATCTATTTTAACTCCTAGTGCTGGGACAGCTCAGGAGTGTAAGACATCTTCAGCTGAGACTAGTACTCGAACGGGAGATTCTATCGGGATTACTATTCGGTGGTCTGTTTCTAGAAGTCGGAATTGGCCTGGGGACAGATCCTGGGTTGGAATTATATATGAGTCGAAGGCTAAGTTTTCATAGTCTGTATATTCATAGCTTCAATATCATTGGTGTCCTATTGCTTTCACTGTTAGGTGGGGGTCATTGACTTCGTCTATCAGGTAAAGAATTCGAAGGGAGGGGAGAGCAATTAAAATGAGGATTACTGCTGGTAGAATAGTTCAGACAATTTCAATTTCTTGCGAGTCTAAAATGTACTTGTTGGTAAGTTTGGTGGTAACCATTACAACAATAATATATAGTACTAGGGTGCTAATTAGGAAAACGATTATTAAGGCATGGTCGTGGAAGTGCAGAAGTTCTTCTATTACAGGTGAGGCCGCGTCTTGGAATCCTAGTTGTGAGGGGTGTGCCATTAAGCTGGTAGCTTAAGATACGCAGGATTTAAACCTACAATTTTGTCTTGACAAGGCGATGTAATAATCGTTTTACTAGTATCTTATTGAAGAAAGTGGCAGAGTGGCTATGTGGCTGGCTTGAAACTAGTTTATGGGGGTTCAATTCCCTCCTTTCTCGCTAATGTGTTTGAACCTGTACAAAGGCAGGTTCTTCAAATGTGTGGTATGGTGGAGGGCACCCGTGCAGTCACTCCACGTTTGTGTGTGTTATCTCTACTGAAAGTACTTCTCGTTTAGAGGTAAAAGCCTCTCATAGGATATATAAGAATATGATAACTGCTACTAGGGAGATAAGGGAGCCAATAGATGAAATAATGTTTCATAGCGAGTACGCATCGGGGTAGTCTGAGTATCGTCGGGGTATTCCGGCGAGACCTAGGAAGTGCTGAGGGAAAAATGTAAGGTTTACGCCCACGAATATTGTGCCAAAATGAATTTTTGTTCATGTGTCATGCATTGTGTATCCGGTGAATAGGGGGAATCAGTGGACGAAGGCACCCATGATAGCAAAAACAGCGCCCATCGAGAGGACATAGTGGAAGTGGGCCACTACATAATATGTGTCGTGTAGAACAATGTCTAGGGACGAGTTGGCTAGTACAATTCCGGTGAGCCCCCCTACGGTAAATAAGAAAATGAATCCGAGAGCTCATAGCATTGGGGTTTCTCATTTAATTGATCCTCCGTGCAGGGTTGCGAGCCAGCTAAATACTTTAACGCCGGTTGGAATTGCAATAATTATTGTGGCGGATGTGAAATATGCTCGGGTGTCTACATCTATTCCCACCGTAAACATGTGGTGGGCTCATACAATAAAACCTAGTAGGCCGATGGCTATTATAGCTCAGACTATTCCTATGTATCCGAATGGTTCTTTTTTCCCCGCATAGTAAGCAACAATATGGGAAATTATTCCAAATCCGGGAAGAATTAAAATGTAGACTTCTGGGTGGCCGAAGAATCAGAATAGATGTTGGTATAGAATTGGGTCTCCTCCTCCCGCCGGATCAAAGAAGGTTGTGTTTAGGTTTCGATCAGTAAGTAGTATGGTGATGCCAGCAGCTAAGACCGGCAGGGAAAGTAGGAGTAGGACAGCTGTAATTAGAACGGCTCACACAAATAGAGGTGTCTGATATTGTGAGATGGCGGGGGGTTTCATATTAATAATAGTTGTAATAAAATTAATAGCCCCAAGGATGGAGGAGACACCTGCGAGGTGGAGTGAGAAAATGGTTAGGTCTACTGAGGCTCCTGCATGTGCGAGATTCCCTGCGAGGGGGGGATATACGGTTCACCCCGTTCCGGCCCCAGCCTCTACTCCAGAGGAGGCGAGTAGTAGCAGGAAGGAGGGGGGTAGAAGTCAAAAGCTCATGTTATTCATGCGAGGAAAGGCCATGTCTGGGGCCCCGATTATTAGGGGTACAAGTCAGTTTCCGAAGCCGCCAATCATGATGGGTATTACTATAAAGAAAATTATAACGAAGGCATGGGCGGTTACGATAACATTATAAATTTGGTCGTCGCCCAAGAGGGCTCCGGGTTGGGCCAGCTCTGCTCGGATTAGGAGGCTGAGGGCTGTGCCGACTATTCCGGCTCAGGCACCGAATACTAAATACAGGGTGCCAATATCTTTGTGGTTGGTTGAGAAGAATCAGCGGGTGATTGTCACAGGTAGGATGGCCGAGAGTTTAGGCGGTGGATTGTAGCTCCATATACGAAGGTTTAAGTCCTTTTTCTATCAAGTTCTGTGGTGTACAACACGTCGGATTGCAAATCCGAAGATGCCGGCTAATAGCCGACCGGGGCTTTCCCCGCCTTTTAAGGTCGGCGGGGAAAGTAGATGAATGCTCGCTGGTTTGAGCACCTAGCTGTTAACTAGGAGTTTGTAGGATCGAGGCCTTCTCATCTAGGAAGGCTTTAGCTTAATTAAAGTGTCTGGGTTGCATTCAGAAGATGTGGGGTAGAGTCCTGCAAGTCTTATACAGGGACTAGGAGATTTTCACTCCTGCTTAAAGCTTTGAAGGCTTTTGGTCTAGGTTATCCTAAGTCTCTAGTTGATTAATGCTTGGGCTAGAGGGGTTAGTGGTAATAGCATTAAAGTGGAGATTATGGAGATGGTTAGGGGGGCTGTGTTTTGTGTGTTTTGGAGGCGTCAAGGGGTGATGGTGTTGTTAGTGTTGGGGGCAATTGTTAGGGTTATTGAGTAACAAAGACGGAGATAGAAGTATAGGCTCAGGAGGGCGGTTAATGCTATGATAGTTGCTAGGAGGGGGAGTTCTTGTGCGGTAAGTTCTTGTATAATTAGTCATTTTGGTATGAAGCCTGTTAGGGGGGGAAGTCCTCCGAGGGAGAGTAGGGCGAGGGTGGCGGTGGCTGTAATTATTGGGGCTTTCGTTCAATTTATTGCTAATGAGTTAATTTTTGTTGAAGAGGTTAATTTGAATGTTAGGAATGTTGCTGATGTTATAATGATATATGTAATTAAGGCAAGTATTGTTAGTTGGGGCTTAAGTTGTACAATTGTGACTATTCACCCGAGGTGGGCAATTGATGAGTACGCTAGAATTTTTCGGAGCTGGGTTTGGTTTAAGCCCCCCCAACCCCCAATAATAACAGATAGTAGTCCGAGGGTTATTAGTAGTTGGGGTTGTGTGAAGGGTGCCATTTGAATAATTAGTGCAAAGGGTGCTAATTTTTGTCATGTGGCTATAATGAGACCTGTAGTTAGGTCTAGTCCTTGTATTACGGGGGGCATTCAGAAGTGTATGGGGGCTAGTCCCACTTTTAAGGCCAGTGCTATAGTAATTAGTGTGGTTGCGGTTGGGTTGGATAGGCAGTGAATGTTTCATTCTCCGGTGGTTCAGGCATTGATGGTGCTTGCGAATAGAATTGTTGCTGCGGCGGCTGCTTGGGCTAGGAAGTATTTGGTTGCGGCTTCTACTGCTCGGGGGTGGTGGTGTTGGGCTATTAGAGGGAGAATTGCTAGTGTATTAATCTCTAGTCCTATTCAGGCAAGTAGTCAGTGTGATGTTATGAATGTTAGGGCTGTGCCTAGCCCTAGGCTTGATAATAAGATTATAATGATGTAGGGGGTCATTGGTAAGAGAAGGATTTTAACCTACATTGTTGGGGTATGGGCCCAAAAGCTTATTTAGCTGATCTTACTAGGAAGTGGTGTAATGGGAGCACTTGGAGTTTTGATCTCCATAATATGGGTTCGAGTCCCTTCTTTCTAAGGAACTGGGGGGATTTTAACCTCCATGATTCACTCTATCAAAGTGGTCCTTGGGCATTCAGGCACAGTTCCTTTGGTTATAGTTGGGGGGGTAGTCCGTTTAGTGCAATAGGTAGTGAGGCATGTCATAGAATGAGGGCTAGGGTTATGGGTAGGAAATTTTTTCATACCAGGTGTATTAGTTGGTCATATCGGAATCGGGGGTAGGAGGCACGTACTCATAGAAATAGTATGGATAGAAGGGCAGCTTTTATTATGATATTAATGGATGTTATTTCAGGAATAGTTGGAATATGGTTTGCTCCGAGGAATAGAATAGCTGATAGTGTATTTATTAGGAGGATATTGGCGTATTCGGCTAGGAAGAAGAGGGCGAAGGGTCCCCCAGCATATTCAACATTAAAGCCTGAGACAAGCTCAGATTCTCCTTCTGTTAGGTCGAAGGGGGCTCGGTTTGTTTCTGCTAGGGTTGAGATATATCACATGGCGGCGAGGGGTCAAGCGGGTAAAAGGAGTCAGATTGCTTCTTGGGTGGCGTTAAATATTTGGAGGGTAAATCCGCCGGTAAAGATAATAATGGATAGGAGGATTAGACCGAGGCTAACTTCATAGGAGATAGTTTGTGCGACTGCTCGGAGGGCTCCAATTAGTGCGTATTTTGAATTTGAGGCTCAGCCTGAGCCCAAAATAGCGTAGACTGCCAGACTGGATAGTGCTAAGATGAGTAGTATGCCTAGGTTTAGGTTTGTTAGGGGGTGAGGGATGGGTATGGGTGCTCATAGCAGTATGGCTAGTGTAAGCGCTAGTGTGGGGGTAAATAAGAATAGGAATGGTGAGGCTGTTGATGGGCGGATTGGCTCTTTAATAAATAGTTTGACGCCGTCTGCAATTGGTTGTAGGAGTCCATAGGGGCCAACTACGTTGGGGCCTTTTCGTAGTTGTATATATCCTAGTACTTTTCGTTCAATTAGGGTGAGGAAGGCCACCGCGAGTAATACGGGTACAATATAGGCTAGGGGGTTAATTAAGTTAATTAGGAGGGTTATCATAATTAAGAGGAGGATTTGAACCCCCGGCATAAAGGGCTTAGGCCTTTTGCAATTACCGGGCTCTGCCATCTTAATAATCTTATCTAGATTTTTGGGTTCTGCCCTCCCTTTACTTAATTTAGTTGGTTTCATTAAGTTGGGGTGGGGCGTGCCGGTAGCAGGGGCCCCCCTTTTCCGGTCCTTTCGTACTAGGAATAGTGGCATTATAGATAGAAACTGACCTGGATTGCTCCGGTCTGAACTCAGATCACGTAGGACTTTAATCGTTGAACAAACGAACCCTTAATAGCGGCTGCACCATTAGGATGTCCTGATCCAACATCGAGGTCGTAAACCCCCTTGTCGATATGGACTCTGAAAGGGGATTGCGCTGTTATCCCTAGGGTAACTTGGTTCGCTGATCGGCAGATTGCCGGGTCTGATGGTCAGAGGTTCTGATACTTAGAGATGTTTCTCTTGGTTTGGGGGAGTGCCCCAGCCCTCGTGGGAGCTCTGTTTTCTCCCGTGGTCGCCCCAACCGAAGACTAGGATCAGTTACTATTTTGTTTAACGTTTTAGGTTCTTAACGTAGGTGATCTTTTGTCTTAAGCTCCAAAGGGTCTTCTCGTCTTGTATTTTTATACCCGCTTCTGCACGGGTAGATCAATTTCATTGACTTGAAAAGGGAGACAGTTAAGCCCTCGTTCCACCATTCATACAGGTCTTCATTTAAAAGACAAGTGATTGCGCTACCTTCGCACGGTCAAAATACCGCGGCCGTTTAACTTGTCACTGGGCAGGCAAGACCTCCTATACGTTGAATTTGCAGGAGGCGATGTTTTTGGTAAACAGGCGAGGCTTATGTTTGCCGAGTTCCTTCCTTTTCTTTTAGTCTTTCCTTGATAGCCTTCCGGTGTGGGGTTAATGATTAGTGCATGTAAGTATTTCTTGATATTTGATATAATTACATTTCCCTCTTGGTTTGGGTTCAGTTAATTGCTAGTGGGGGTTCGATCTAGCATACACATAGGCTTTGGAGAAGGGGTTCCCCTTCTTATTACTCATTTTAGCAGTATCTTTTCCATGGGGGCATGGAGTGGCCTAATAATGTTAGGGGTTTTAGATTTAGTATTTAGATAATGGATTTTGATTCTGTCGGAGCTTTAACGCTTTCTATTTAGGTGGCTGCTTTTAGGCCCACTAAAGCAGTTATCTTATTTAATATAATCTTTAACCTCCTGATGAGGTTGTGTCCTGTTTTATAAGGGCTGTACCCCTTATAAATAACTTCCGCTTATTTCTTTGGCTCGTGGTTAGTTTTGAGTTAAGGAGTGCGGAGCTGAACTTCTATTCATTTCTTAGGCAACCAGCTATAACTAAGTTCGGTAGGTCTGTCACCTCTACCCGGAGATCTTCCCACTCTTTTGCCACAGAGACGGGTTGGCCCTAATTAATAGGCTGTCTCGGGGTAGCTCACTTAGTTTCGGGGCTTCGAACTAAAATGCGTTTTGCTCGGGGGGGCTGGCTAAATCATGATGCAAAAGGTACGAGGGTTAGTCTCTGCTTTATTGTGCTTTAATGAGTTATTTCATTTCTCTTTCAGCGTTCCCTTGCGGTACTATTTCTATGGCTTTAGATTGTGCCCTTTCTGTCGCACATACTGGGGCGGTAAAATGTTTTGGTTTGTGGTCTTGTGGTCTTGTTAATATTTTTAATATTGTGGTAGTTAATTAAATGATTAAGCTAGCTGTTTAGCTCAGGGTGATCCAACTTGCATGGATGTTTTCTCGGTGTAAGGGAGATGCTTGACTATCTCAGCCACGCCCTGATTATTCCAAGTGCACCTTCCGGTACACTTACCATGTTACGACTTGCCTCCCCGTGCGGGTGATTCTGTTATTATGAATTATTTAATTGATAGTCTAGGGGAGAGTGACGGGCGGTGTGTGCGCGTCTCAGAGCATAATTCAAAAGGACTCTTTATTTGCTTTTTACTGCTAAATCCACCTTTAAGCACCCGTTTCAGGGCGCTATTCGTATATTCTATTTATAGAAAATGTAGCCCATTTCTATCCACTCCGTACGCTACACCTCGACCTGACGTTTTTGGGTGAACCCGTTTTGCTTACTGTTGGGCCTTCACAGGGTAAGCTGACGACGGCGGTATATAGGCGGGCAGGGCTAGAAGTGGTGAGGTTTAACGGGGGTTATCGGTTCTAGAACAGGCTCCTCTAGGTGGGTCTGAGACACCGCCAAGTCCTTTGGGTTTCAAGCTGAGCTCGTAGTACCCTGGCGGATGCATTTGTAGTCTATCATCTGGGTTTAGCGCTAAGCATAGTGGGGTATCTAATCCCAGTTTGTTTCTTAGCTTTCGTGGGGTCAGGTGTTTTTGTTTAAAGCTACTTTCGTACTTGGGTTTCGTGTTTCCGTGGGCGTATGACAGTTTGGAAATCTTTAGCTTTATTATTTTATTTCCTTAACCACCCTTTACGCCGCACCTATCAACTAGGGTCTTTCGTATAACCGCGGTGGCTGGCACGAATTTTACCGACCCTCTTAACTTTAACTAAGTCAAGTTTTCACTAATGGCTTAATGTTTATTACTGCTGAAGTCCCTTAGGGGTGTGGCGTAGCAAGGGTCTGGGCTAGCTGGGGAAGGTGTGCCGATGCCTGTCTTGTCCCGGGCCGGGGATTGAGGCCTTTTCACCGGGGGGGGAACTTGCAAGTAAAAATGGGTAAAAGTGATTGTAAAATCCAGGCCAAGCCTTTGTGCCTGCCGGAATTTTTAGGGTTTGTTTTAACATTTTCAGGGTTATGGTTTGGGTTAAGGTACCCCCGC